TTCTTTGTGGAAGCGCGGGACGATACTTTGTATACGGGCTCATGAGAGTCTCTGAGTTTCACACAATCAATATTAGATTGGATGGATAATTGGCTTTTATTTGACTTAATGAGGGGCAACAAAGGAAAGAGAATAAGTCTTCTTATTTTATTCTTACATGTTAATAACATTCTCTTGATACTCCCCCAAAAAATGTCACTATATATTTTGCTTGTGCTTAATCTTTCCCGATTCAATTAGAAATCATCTAAAAGAACTTGTTATAAGTGAATTTATTGCAGTCTTTCATGAATGGTTTTGTGTCCGAATCCTTTTTTTTTGACTCTGCGCCAGTAATTTCACTATAATTATATTATTAGTGAACAATAATGGAAAAATTCCTTCAGATTCTATTCGTTTCATATTCATAGAGATAGGGGACATAATTCACATGGATATAGTAAGTCTCGCTTGGGCTGCTTTAATGGTAGTCTTTACATTTTCCCTTTCACTCGTAGTATGGGGAAGAAGTGGACTCTAGAGGTATTACTAATTTAATAATTGGATTGAGGAATCAAACTGTATCAATTTTTTTCTAGATGGTTTTGCAAAACCTTTTATTTGAAATTCACTATAATTAATTAATATTAATTAATTTAATTAATTTTTATTAGTCTTCATTTAGATTTAGAAATTTTTTGGTTCTAATGTAGTAATGTATTCTATGACTAATAGAGATGAATAATACCTTTTCAATCAAAATCAAACAAATATTTCAATAATTCCCATTTTCGTATTCCGAGAATCTAAAGGATACGGATGGTAGACAATTTTTTAAAAAGAAATAAAAAATTCTTTCTCAATTTTCTATTTAGATGAACCGTCTCTTACCAGAGTTATATATGGACAATGCGGGGCAAGGGAACCCCCCCCCCTTTTTTTGTTTTTTTTTCATTTTCTTTTATTTCCTCCTTTCCTGTTCAAATGGAAAAGAAAGTAGTTCTTTTTTTTCATAAGATCTTGTCTTGGTCTAGTCACATATTGCGCACTTACTTATTTTAGCAATTTTATTTAGGCTATGTTTTATTTAACTCATTTCATACCATGGATCAAAGGTTAAAAAATCGGTAAGGTATACTTTCGAAACGAAATACGAAGAAGTTACTATAGAACTCTTTTGATCATCTGTTAACTCTTCAATCAATTACTTCTTTGAAATGTAAAAAAAGAGATTATTTGATTTTTTTTATTAATATATATTCCATTTTTCTTTCCTTCATGGATTTGATTCTTTTTTGATGGATACCGAGATTCATATAGAAACTAATAAGAAATCCGGGAATGAAAAAATTGCAAGACTTTACTTGTCTTGTGATTTTTTCAGATTGAAATCAAGACAACTAAAATGGATCAAACAAAGAAAAAAAATTGAGATAGGACGGCCATTACATATATCTAATTGATATCGACATCTATGAAGATAGATATTGTAAATTGATTTCTATTAAGTTTGGATCTTTATACATTACAACTTTATACATTCCTAACATTCCTAAAATTAGAATAGTATAGTATGATAGAAAGAAATATCTGAATCTTTCTACCATACTATACTAATGACGAGAAGTCAAGTTTTATTCAAATTAATCGCCTTGGCTGATTGTTTTTACATATATTATAAGTAAAAAAGCAGTAGGAACTAGAATGAACAGCGCAGTAGCAATAAATGCGAGAATATTTACTTCCATAATTTCATTGTTTTTTTTACTTCGCAATAACTCGGGATTTAATCCCATAGAGATGAAAAGTTTTTCACTTGTAAATTCAATGCGATGAATTACATTTCAATGACATCGAATCGGATCAATATCATGAATACGAATATCTAAGCTATCAAATCGATTCACCGTCGAGAATTGAATAGTATAACATAGGAAAATATTTTATTCACACCCAATAAAAAATTTGTGATTCCTGGCCCAAGCAAAAGAATTCGTTTCCTTTATTGATATTGTTATTCTTTTCCACTCTTTCTTTTTCTCCACTCTTTCTTTTCTATAACCCACTGCCTCCTTGTACAATCATCTAATGAAGTATCATCTGACTGCTTTTCCACTCCCAATGTTTACAAAAAAACAAAAAACCAAGCAAAAAAGAGAAAAAATTCCATTTATACATATAAATATGTGCTCCCGATAAAAATAACAAAGATATGACACTCTATTCTATTAATGGACGGACCGGGGAAATCGAAAAAAAAAGGGCTCCGGTATAGTATCTTTTTGAATCCTGAATGTGCTGAGTGCTGCCAATAATGTTAGAAATTCACATATCTTTCTCTGTCATCAATGGGCACGGGTTGAAGTACTGGAAATTCCCATATTTTTTTTGATCAGAAATGCGAAAAAAAAATATTGTGAGAATTCAATTCTGCCATTTGTGTCCCCTTTCACAGAAAAGGGAGGGACGAATTGATGTATTTTTTTTATTGGATCCGTCGGGTCGGGACTGACGGGGCTCG